TAAATTGATAAGGTAATATTTCCATTTACTCATCAGGAGAGGCGTGCCTTTTGAGCCCAAAAAGGCTTTTCCTTGATACCTAACATAATGAATAAAAGGATCCTTGAACAACCCTAGCTTGGATTGAATAGAAAAGCCTTCTAGAAGAAGTTTTTTTATTTTTCCATAGAAATGGATTCGCTCAAAAAAGACTCCAAAAGATGTTGATCGTAAATGAAACGATTGGTTACGAATAAAACCGAGTATGGATTCGCATTCACATACATGAGAATTATAGAGGAACAAGAAAGATTTTCGATTCCTTTTTAAAAAAATGGAAATGGATTTCTTTAATGTAATAAGACTATTCCAATTATCATACTTGTAAAGAAAGAATCGGACTAAATGTAACGAAGAAGCATCTTTCACCCAGTAGCGGAGGGTTTGAACCAATATTTCGAGATGGATGGGAGGGTTTATTTCTATATCTGACACATAAGTTAAATGTACCAATTGGTCTTCTAAAAAAGGAAATAAGGAATGAATTGAGCGTAAATTCTGAAATTTGACTATTTCTTTCCTTTCGAAGGAAGATTCAAGTCGTAGAGAAAATAAAATTTCTATAATTACTGAAAAAACTTCTGATAGCATTTGAGAATATAAATTCTTGTTGTGCCCCAAAAATGCATTTTGCTTAGAACCACCATTAGTATTAGTAAAAAGAGCTAGATGATTCTGTTGATACATTCGATTAATTAAACGTTTAAGAAGTAGAAAACTCCATTTTTTGTCATAATCCACATTTTCCAACAAAACGGACCTATGATCATGAGCAAATGCATAAATATATTCTTGAAAAATAAGTGGATATAGGAAGTCATGTTGACGAGACTTATCGAGTTCTAAATATCCTTTAACTTCCTCCATTTAAAATCGAAATTCAATTTGAATAAAAGATAATGGATTTCGTGGATTATCAAATGATACATAATGCGATACAGTCAAAACAAGGTATTAGAGGAATATAAAGAATAAACACCTAAAGAATAAACACCTCGGAGATAGTAAACTCATCAACGGACTCTCTATCCTCTCTTTTCCATATAAAAAACTTTGATTCATTATAGGATAAGAAGGTGGTTAGAAATCCTTTATTTTTCCAACTTAATCGCTCTTTTGATTTTGGAAAATGGATATTTATCAATATACGGCTTCTTTTACACAGTCATCCCCACTCTAAAAAGGAGAATAGTTAGGATTTTTTTTTAATGGATAATCCATTCATGAGAGAAACCTTTCCCGGAGCAGGCACTAATATATTTTTAACGTATAATTAGATCGGGTAGTCATTCAAATTACGAAGATAAGCACGTGGCTTTTTTTTGTTTCCCTACAATTGGAGCCAAAGGGCTCTATCCATTTATTCACCTGACCCAACTTTCAATTCATTTTATTTTGCTCCAAGAATGCAAATCAGGACCAAACTTTTAAGAATGAAATATTCTCAGAATTCTCTATTGATACGACATGCTATTTTTTCCAGTCATTCCTATTTCGGATCAGTCGTGGTCGTACAAACTCTACCGACGGTATGGACGAATCCCTTGCTTCATCCAGATATGTAAAAGATCCTAGTCGCACTTAAAAGCCGAGTACTCTACCGTTGAGTTAGCAACCCCAAGCCAAAAAGGAAAGTCTATAAATCTAATCAAAACCAAACTAAAGATTGCATGACACAATCAAAACATTGAACTAAGAACTAATAAAAAATGAAGGAAAGAAAAACGAAAATCTATGGAACAAAGATGAAATGGATCTTTTTCTTTTTATCCATGATCTAATTATATTTGTTCGATAGACTGTTGTCAAGATAAATGTTGAGAAAAAAATACAATACAAAAACGACAAGAAACTCCATTCTAAATTACTAAGAAAAAAAGAAGGACTTGTGTTGGATTGGCACTACATGGATTATCTACATAGATAATAGATAGATAAAAACGAAATGGAAATAGCAAATATGAAACAATATATTGGAATTAATTAATCACGAAGTTGACAAAGCAAGTTTAATCTCATTCTTTAGAACTGCAAAGAAAACCATCCAATTAAAGGGAAGATCTGAATTTTCTATTTGTAGATCCAAGTTTTTGAGTTATTCTATTCATTTGAAGATTTTTCTATCAATATCAAACCAATACAAGGTATTTTCATTCTTATCATGTAATTTTAGAGGAACAAGAAAAAATGGGTTCTGATTAGAGTAAGAAAGAGAATAGTAAAGAAAAGTTATAAAAAATTAGATTAGATCCGAGTCATACCGACACTTTTTTTTTCTTTCATTTTGATTGATTAAGAAAAAGTTCCCTAAAAACATCCACCTTCTTTGAAATATCATGAACAGTTCCTGTCGGTTTAGCCCCCTTTTCAAGGAAATAGAGAATAGCGGGAACATTTAAATGGGTTTGATTCCTTATCGGATCATAAAAACCCACTTTACGAAGATCTCTTCCTTCTCTTCGGGCTCGAACATCAATTGCAACAATTCGATAAACGGCTCATTGGGATAGATGTAATACCCCCCCCAGAACCGTATAAGAAGTTTTCCCCTCGTACGGCTCACGAAAAAATGATTCGAAATTCTATAATTTGAATGCCAAGTAGATCCCTAAAATCATTAAATAAATAGAATCACAATAAAGCCCTTTCTTGTTTCTAAAAAAACAAAAAAGACATTCGTACTCATAACTCAAGTTAGATAACTCTCAAATAGTTCAAAGAATGACCTTAGGAATTTCAGTTATTGAGCGGGCTCTAACCCCTTTCTGTCTCGTTTAGAAGTTTTTTTTTTTCTTTTCTAGCTATTAAGACAATTGAAAAAAGTCTTTCCTTGTTCCACGATCTTTTATCTTTGCTTTGAATCCTTGGGTTTAGACATTACTTCGGTGATCCTTAATCATTTCAAAATGGCAGCAACATACCCTTTTTTTATGATTTCTTATATCAAAGAATCATTCGAATGATTGATTCCCACTTTATACACTTTGAATCAAAAGAGTTTTACCAATTCGAAAAACAGGTTTCAAACGTGTTCGAATTCGATCCTTTCGATTTATATCTTGAAGATAAACTTACGAAGTTGTTCCAACTTATTCATTGACACTCACCCTAGATCCTTGCCCCTGAGAAATCAATACTTTCTACTCGAGCTCCATCATATTATGTACTATTTGAATTATAATCGAGAGTAATAGAACAGAAGAAAAGATGTCGAGCCAAGGGCACCTTCATTGCTATCTAAAATGACGGATGTAAGAATCCACAGCTGATCATGTCCTTCAAGTCGCACGTTGCTTTCTACCACATCGTTTCAAACGAAGTTTTACCATAACATCCTATAGTTTAGAAATGGAATCATGAGTAGTCATTGGTTTGGTCAGTACTCCTTATCTAGTAATGCATTTTACGTGTATATGGGTGGCGAAATTCTTTTCTAAGGAAATCCTCACGAAGAATTTAACTTTAATCCCCTATTTAAATCCCAAATTTTATTGTATATTATTGTATAAAAAATATTGTATTATATTTATAGAATTCTATTCTTCTAGAATTCTATAATAAAAATACAATAGAAATAAGATGAATAAACGAGTCCTGTTTAATGAATCTGCATTTTCGAGTACCGAGAACTCACAGGAAATCATGGAAAATATTGAAAAAAAAAATTCCTACTTACTTCGACATCATTATTTGGACATCATTATTTGAATACAGTACATTTTTTTCAGCCTATCCTAAGATAGAAAAATCCATCTTTCTTTTCGAATTCAACCATCGATAGGTTAAGGAAAATAGCTAAGTAAAAAAAAGAAAATTCCGGTTTTTTATGAAGTAGATAAAAAAAGTGATATCTGTGAAAAATTTTTCTTCCTTATTGCTTTATCTGATTAAAGAAATAGGAATCGAACGAGTAAAGGATTTCCATATCTATTCGCTAAGTTAAACAACTGTCAACTTAATTATGGATTAACTATTTCAATTAAAAGGGTCACAAGCATTTATCACAAAAAGAAAAACACTGTTGTTACTGAAATAGAACGATACATTGAAGTCCCCACTTGAAAGTGAATTTTCTGTAATCTTTCCATAAAGTGACTAGAATCGACGAATCACCTCCTCTCAAAATTGTTATCTATATTTACAATTATTAATTCATTTTTGGAATTAGAGCAAAAATAGAAATACCTACAAAAAGGAGGTTCAAAGAAAAAAGCATCTGTTACGTATGTAATTTACTTGATCTTTTATTAATGAGGTTTCATAGAACAGATCAAGGTATTAAAATGGATACTTTTCGTTATGGAGATGATGAAGCATAAATAAAAAGCAGGCTTTTTTCCGAGATGCACTAGGTGAGCTAGTCTAGATATAAAAAAAGGATTCGGATTAAGCTCTTGTTCCTAGTTTTTATTTTACCCCACTAGAGTCTTGTCTGAAGAGACTTAATACCCTTGATTGAATTCAATTTCTACCAAGAAATCTCTTTTATTTTATTTTAATCTTTAAATTAAGGGAGCCAGCAGATACAGTTTTTCTAAGTACTTACCGTGTTATTGTAAATAAACGGGGGTTTTGAAAAAAAAAAATATTTCTTTATTCACATATAATCCATATCCTCTGGGACGGAAGGATTCGAACCTCCGCATAGCGGGACCAAAACCCGTTGCCTTACCACTTGGCCACGCCCCACTGCATTTAAATTCTTCACTAATAAACACTACTGTTAGTATTGGTTATTCGTCAATTCCAGCCAAAATTTCTATGGAATGGATAATTTTTAACACGTGTCGATATAGAATTATATAAAAATGGATTGATCATTACATATAATTGAATTAAGATATAAGATATTGTATGAAATTCAAATTTCTTCTATTTAAAATTTGAATTGAAAATGGAAGGATTTTTATTGGGGTAAGTTCAAAGAAAAAGAAGGGTTTTTGAGTCTATTTTACTTTCTTCATTTTCCCTTATATCAATAACTCAATCAAAAAGCAATTATCTCCAAGAACAAAAAACTTTTGTTATGCTTAATATCTTCAGTTTGAGTGGTATCTGTCTTAATTCTGACCTTTATTCGATTCATTTTTTATTTGCCAAATTACCTGAGGCCTACGCCTTTTTAAATCCAATTGTAGATCTTATGCCAGTTATACCCCTGCTATTTTTTCTCTTAGCCTTTGTTTGGCAAGCTGCTGTAAGCTTTCGCTGAGCTATTTAATAGAATACTGTTCTAGAAAAAAACTATCCTAGAAAAATGCATGCTTTATTCGATAAAAATGCTAACAATTGATAAGATCAGATAGAGCTGAGCTCTTGGTGCAAATAAAATAGTTGCGCTAAATCTGGATCACCTCATTTCTGCATTCTGACCCTTTTCCGGTGAAAAACGCGAGTGGGTTACTCAAGAATTAACTATTTTTGTTTTAGATATTAAAAAAACTTTTGGTAATGAAAGAGTCTTCTTCCAAATATTACAAATGAATTTATGAAAATTCATTTTTTTTGAAACTGTTTCATTTCTTAGTATCAAAATAGTAAGGATATGTGGTATAAAAATGGCGAATCTATTCTCTTTTTTATAAAAAAAATGATATTGGAGATTGTGTAATGCTTACTCTCAAACTCTTCGTTTACACAGTAGTTATATTCTTTGTTTCTCTCTTCATCTTCGGATTCCTATCTAATGATCCAGGACGTAATCCTGGACGAGAAGAATAAAAAAATAGGATAAGACTTTTTCCTTTCTTTTGCTTTATTTTCAGATTTTCTTAGAATTTTTTCGATTTACTCCTTTCAATTTAAATAGGAATTTTACTTTAAAAAAATAAAAAGGATTTCCTTTCCGATAAATATTAAAGAAAACGAAAAGATAACTTCAACGGAAACGGAAAGAGAGGGATTCGAACCCTCGGTACGAATCGCTCGTACAACGGATTAGCAATCCGACGCTTTAGTCCACTCAGCCATCTCTCCAGTTGAAAAAGAATAAGTACTATGTTACATTACTTAACATGTATAAGGTAAGGGTATTTCTTCTTGATTTTTCCTTTATTATATAAATCTAAAGAAGGTTTAACCGCAATCCCATGATTTTTTTTTGATAAAGTAAGAGTAAGGGCTTTTTCATTCCCACGGCCTGGCCGGGTTAGTACCTAGCCGGGCCTTTTCAAAATACTTTAGTCTAAAAGGGATTATTCTTTCTTTTTTTTTTTTTTACTAGATATAGTTGGAACTAATTCCGAAAACTAGACGTAAAAAAAAAGAAAGGATAATTAAAAGGATCCTCTCCTTTTTATTTGAGAAATTCTTTACTTGAAAAAAGGGGGTTAAATTATTTAACCGTGGATTCTTCCATCAGATATTTTTAGGTTATAACTGAAGTTATTTTATCGAACCCTAATTGGTCAAAAACCCTCGAGCAAAAAAAGATAGAACAGGTTATTTAACTAATCCCTTTTATTAAAAATTTAATAATTAGAGTCACCTGAGAAAAGGCATCAACACCCTATTTTTGCTGATACCGCTACAATTTTTTTTGTTCGACAAAAACCCATTTTTATACAATAATGACATTGTAGCGGGTATAGTTTAGTGGTAAAAGTGAGATTCGTTATATGAATCCCCTAATAGTTAAGGGGTCCTTCGGTTTTCTTTGTATTCCGAACAAAAACTTCATTTCTTAAAAAGGATTTAACCCTTTACCTCGCAATGACAAATTCGAGGACAAATCCACATTCTCGTGATTTTTATCCAAATTTGAATTAGAAAGTTGAAAATTGGATTCTGAAATTACGAAACAGAATTGTTATTGAATTGGATTAATACTTCCAATTGAATGAGTATGAGTAAAAGATCCATGGATAAAGTAAAAAAATTTCTAATCGTAACTAAATCTTCTATTTTTATTTGTCGAGGGAAAATTGAAGCAAAATAGCTATAAAATGATGACTTTGGTTTACTATAGACATCAACATATTCGTTTAGCTCGGTAGAAAAAAAGGCTTTTCCTCAGGATTCTCTCCACTAGAAATAGAGAACGAACTAACTAGAAAGATTTTTCTAATCTTCCTCTTATAGAGGGATCATCTATAAAGCGAGCTGTCTTGAATGTATTCAAGATAGAAAAGCTGACATAGATGTTATGGGTCAAATTTTGTTGCTTTTTTTTTTTCGTTCACAGCTTCAATCATGGAATTTCTCCATCTTCCATAAAGGAGCCGAATGAAACCAAAGTTTCATGTTCGGTTTTGAATTAGAGACGTTAAAAATCCTGAGTTGACGTCGACTATAACCCCTAGCCTTCCAAGCTACCGATGCGGGTTCGATTCCCGCTACCCGCTTTTTAGTTTTTTCTATATTTATCTATTTATATTATATTTACTTTTATATATATTTTTATATCTATATTATCTATAATATAAGTAAATAAATATAGAAATAGAATTGAATGAAATAGAA